GGCCCTAGAGGGGTTTGGTGTTGCTCATATTTTACAAGAGATGCTTACTTATAAATCTGATCATATTAGATCTCGCCAGGAAGTACTTGGTACTACGATCATTGGAGGAACAATAGCTAATCCCGGGGATGCTCCAGAATCTTTTCGACTACTCGTTCGAGAACTACGATCTTTGGCTTTGGAACTGAATCATTTCCTTTTATCTGAGAAGGACTTCCAGATTCATAGGAAGGAAGCTTGATCGGAATGAATCATTATTTTTGTTCTATGATCGACCGGTATAAACATCAACAACTTCGAATTGGATCAGTTTCTCCTCAACAAATAAGTGCGTGGGCCAACAAAATCCTACCTAATGGCGAGATCGTTGGAGAGGTGACAAAACCCTATACTTTTCATTACAAAACGAATAAACCGGAAAAGGATGGATTGTTTTGTGAAAGAATTTCTGGGCCCATAAAAAGTGGAATTTGTGCTTGTGGAAATTATCGAGTGATCGGAGATGAAAAAGAAGACCCGAATTTTTGTGAACAATGCGGAGTCGAATTTGCGGATTCTCGGGCACGAAGATATCAAATGGGATACATCAAACTGACATGTCCAGTGACTCATGTGTGGTATTTGAAACGTCTTCCTAGTTATATCGCAAATCTGTTAGATAAACCCCTTAAGGAATTAGAAGGCCTAGTCTATTGCGATGTGTGATTTGATCCAAATTTTGATTTTACAGATTTGGACGATAAACTGTCATCCCATTCAATCCGATTGGGGATGCCCCCGGCTCTGACATGTCTTTTTAGAGGAGGAACATGAAGCTCAGAATTATGTATGGGTGTGATCAATACTTCGAAATATCGAAATAGGAAGGAAGGGGGGTTGGTCCATGGTCAATTAATATAGGAATAGGGATTGCTAGGTATACCTCGTTAACAAAGAAACCTCTTTCGTGGAATTAACCATTCTATTTCTTTTCGAAAGAGATTCCTTTCAAGTAAGCGAATCTAACACGGTTACAGGAGTCTATCTATCGCATATATGCTTCAAGGGACATCATGGTATAACCGTCGGGGTGAAGTAGGGACCTAAACGACCGAGCGGAACAAAAAATAGACAAGTAAATCCCTTATGAGTTCCAAGCTATCCCTTTAACTAAAAGGAAGGGGGTTTTCGTTTTTAATTTGAAGGGAAATAGACTACTCAATTCAATGAAATTTCATTTATGTCGTGATTGAATAACTAATTCAAAAAGTCAAAGTAAGAATGAATCAATAAAATATTGGTTGGTTTTCGCCGCTAACTTGAGTAATGGGTAGATCTCTATGAGGTTCTTTAGAACCAAAATTTGTAAATTTTTTTAAATTTAAAGTAGGAAGTCCTTTCCTTATTTGATGTAACTACTTGAGCCGGATGAGAGGAAACGCTCACGTCCGATTTTTAAGGGGGGGAATCCCATAGGGAACCTATCCAGATTTTTCTTTTGCTAGGCCCGTAGCTAAAAAACCTACTTTCTTACGATTACGAGGTTTATTCGAATATGAAATCCAATCTCGGAAATATAGCATCCCACTTTTTTTTACTACCCAAGGCTTCGATACATTTCGAAATCGAGAAATATCTACTGGAGCAGGTGCTATCAGAGAACAATTAGCCGATCTAGATTTGCGAATTATTATAGATTGTTCATTGGTAGAATGGAAGGAATTAGGGGAAGAAGGGTCCACTGGCAATGAATGGGAAGATAGAAAAATAGGAAGACGAAAGGATTTTTTGGTTAGACGTATAGAATTAGCTAAACATTTTATTCGAACAAATGTAGAACCAGAACGGATGGTTTTGTCCCTATTACCAGTTCTTCCTCCCGAGTTGAGACCAATCATTCAGATAGATGGGGGTAAGCCAATGAGTTCGGACATTAATGAACTCTATCGAAGAGTTATTTATCGGAACAATACCCTTACTGATCTATTAACAACAAGTAGATCCACGCCAGGGGAATTAGTAATGTGTCAAGAGAAGTTGGTGCAAGAAGCCGTGGATACACTTCTTGATAATGGTATTCGCGGTCAACCCATGAGGGATGGTTATAATAAAGTTTACAAGTCGTTTTCAGATGTAATTGAAGGGAAAGAAGGAAGATTTCGCGAGACTCTGCTTGGTAAGCGAGTTGATTATTCGGGGCGTTCCGTCATTGTCGTGGGCCCCTCGCTTTCATTACATCGATGTGGATTGCCTCGAGAAATAGCAATAGAGCTTTTCCAGACATTTTTAATTCGAGGTCTAATAAGGCAGCGCGTTGCTTCCAACATAGGGATTGCGAAAAGTAAAATTCGAGAAAAAGAGCCCATTGTATGGGAAATACTTCAAGAAGTTATGCAGGGTCATCCCGTATTGCTAAATCGAGCACCCACCCTCCATAGATTAGGTATACAGGCGTTCCAACCCATTTTAGTAGAGGGACGTGCTATTTGTTTACATCCATTAGTTTGTAAGGGATTCAATGCAGACTTTGATGGGGATCAAATGGCTGTTCATGTACCTTTATCTTTGGAAGCGCAAGCGGAGGCTCGTTTACTTATGTTTTCTCATATGAATCTCCTGTCTCCAGCTATAGGAAGTCCTATTTCCGTACCAACTCAAGATATACTTATTGGACTCTATGTATTAACGATCGGAAATCGTCAAGGTGTTTGTGCAAATAGGTATAATCCATGGAATCGCAGGAACTATCAAAATGAAACAGTTGACCATACTAAATATCGGTATACAAAAGAAAAAGAACCCTATTTTTGTAGTTCCTATGATGTACTTGGCGCTTATCGGCAGAAACGAATCCATTTAGATACTCCCTTGTGGCTCCGGTGGCGACTAGATCAACGTGTCATTTCCTTAAGAGAAGTTCCAATCGAAGTTCAATATGAATCCTTGGGTACCTATCATGAAATTTATGGGCATTATCTAATAGTAAAAAGTGTCAAAAAAGAAATCCTTTGTATATACATTCGAACCACTGTTGGCCATATTTCTTTCTATCGAGAAATAGAAGAAGCCATACAGGGATTTTGTCGGGCCTACTCATACGGCGGTACCTAGGTAATTATGTACTATCTGTAGCTATTTTTGCCTCTCTGGTTCAACTGTTACCTTTACCTTATAACAATTCCCGAATTTCTATGTGAATAAAGATCGAGGAAAGGAAGTCTTCGAACCACTGGCTCAAAACTCATTGTTGAATCCTACTAAGCGGACTACGGAGGTACTTATGGCGGAACAACGGGCAGATCTGGTCTTTCACAATAAAGCGATAGATGGAACTGCCATGAAACGGCTTATTAGCAGATTAATAGATCACTTCGGAATGGCATATACATCACATATACTGGATCAAGTAAAGACTCTGGGTTTCCAACAAGCCACCGCTACATCCATTTCATTAGGAATTGATGATCTTTTAACAATACCCTCTAAGGGATGGCTAGTCCGAGATGCTGAACAACAAGGTTTGATTTTGGAAAAACACCATCATTATGGGAATGTACACGCTGTAGAAAAATTACGTCAATCTATTGAGATATGGTATGCTACAAGTGAATATTTGAGACAAGAAATGCATACTAATTTTCGAATGACCGATCCTTCTAATCCAGTCCATATAATGTCTTTTTCAGGAGCTAGGGGAAATGCATCTCAGGTGCATCAATTAGTAGGTATGAGAGGATTAATGTCGGATCCCCAAGGACAGATGATTGATTTACCCATTCAAAGTAATTTACGCGAAGGACTCTCTTTAACAGAATATATTATTTCCTGCTACGGAGCTCGCAAGGGAGTTGTGGATACTGCTGTACGAACATCCGATGCTGGATACCTCACACGTAGACTTGTTGAAGTAGTTCAACACATTGTTGTACGTAGAACGGATTGTGGTACTATCCGAGGTATTTCGGCGAGTCCTCAAAATAGTATGGAAGAAAAAATTTGGATCCAAAGACTAATTGGTCATGTATTAGCATATGACATATATATGGGTCCACGGTGCATTGCTGCCCGAAACCAGGATATTGGGATTGGACTTGTCAATCGCTTCATAACCTTTCAAGCGAAATCAATATATATTCGAACTCCTTTTATTTGTAGGAGCACTTCTTGGATCTGTCGATTATGTTATGGTCGGAGTCCCACTCATGGCGACCTAGTTGAGTTGGGGGAAGCGGTGGGTGTCATTGCGGGTCAATCAATTGGAGAACCGGGCACTCAACTAACATTAAGAACGTTTCATACCGGTGGAGTGTTCACAGGTGGTACTGCAGAATATGTACGAGCTCCTTCGAATGGAAAAATTAAATTTCATGAGGATTTGGTTCATCCCACACGTACACGGCATGGGCATCCTGCCTTTCTATGTTATATAGACCTTTATGTAACTATTGAAAGTCGGGATATTCTACATAAAGTGAATATTCCCCCAAAAAGTTTTATTTTAGTTCAAAACAATCAATATGTAGAATCGGAACAAGTGATTGCTGAGATTCGTGCCGGAGCATCCGCTTTAAGTTTTAAAGAAAAAGTTCGAAAACATATTTATTCTGATTCAGAGGGAGAAATGCACTGGAGTACCAATGTATACCATACCCCCGAATACACGTATGGTAATGTTCATCTATTACCAAAAACAAGCCATTTATGGATATTATCAGGAAATCCGTGCAAATCTAATCGAGCACTCTTTTCTCTACACAAAGATCAAGATCAAATGAATGTTTATTCTCTTTCTTTAGAACAAAGATCAATTTCTGACTTCTCAGTGACTAATGATCGAGTGAGACGCAAATCGTTTAGTTCGGATCCTTCCAGTGGGGGGAGGGGGGGTAGGTTTTTTGATTATTCAGGACCTGACAAAAGCATACCCAACGATTGTTGGAATTTTATATATTCTGCCATTCTCCACGAGAATTCGGATTTCTTGGCGAAGAGGCGAAGAAATAGATTCATCATTCCATTCCAATATTCGCAAGAAGGAGAGAAAGAACCAATGCCTTATTCTGGTATCTCCATTGAAATACCCAAAACTGGTATTTTACGTAGAAATAGTATTCTTGCTTACTTCGACGATCCCCGATACAGAAGAAGCGGCTCGGGAATTACTAAATATGGGACCGTAGAGGTGGATTCTCTTGTAAAAAAAGAGGATTTGGTTGAATATCGAGGAGCAAAAGAATTGAGGACGAAATACCAAACGAAAGTAGATCGATTTTTTTTCATTCCCGAGGAAGTGCATATCTTACCTGGGTCTTCGTCCATAATGGTACGGAACAATAGTATCATTAGAGTCGATACAGAGATCGCCTTAAATACAAGAAGTCAGGTAGGTGGATTAGTCCGAGTGGAGAGAAAAAAAAAAAGGATTGAACTCAAAATCTTTTCTGGAAATATTCATTTTCCTGGAGAGACAAATAAAATCTCTCGACATAGCGGAATCTTGCTACCGCCAGGAATGGAAAAAAAAAACTCTAAGGAATCCAAAAAATGGAAAAATTGGATCTATGTCCAACGGGTTACACCTATCAAGAAAAAGTATTTTGTTTCGGTTCGACCCGTAGTTACATACGAAATAGCAGATGGCATAAACTTAGCAACACTTTTTCCCCAGGATTCGTTGCAAGAACGGGATAATGTACAACTCCAAGTCGTCAATTATATTCTTTACGGAAATGGCAAACCCATTCGAGGAATTTCTCACACAAGTATTCAATTAGTTCGAACTTGTTTAGTATTGAATTGGGATCAAGACAACAAAAAAACAAGTTCTATAGAAGAAGTTTGTGCTTCCTTTGTTGAAGTAAGGGCAAATGATCTGATTCGAGATTTCATAAGAGTTGATTTAGTGAAGCCCCGCGTTTTGAATACTGGAAAAAGAAATGATACGGCAGGCTACGGATTGAATCCCGATAATAGATCAGATTGCCCCAATAGAAATCCTTTTTATTCCAAGATTAAGATTCAATCTCTTACTCAAGATCACGGGACTATTCATACGTCGTTGAATATCAATAAGCAATTACCACCCCTTCTCATTTTGTCATCATCGAATTGTTTTCGAGTTGGTCCCCTCAAAGTCAATGGTTCGAAATCTGACAATGGGAAAAAAAAATCAATTAAGGAGGATCCCGCTATTTTGATTAGAAATTCCTTCGGGCCCTTAGGGACTATAGCTAAAATTACGAATTTTGATTCACGAAACTATTATCTGACTGATAATCAGATCTTATTAAAGAAATATTTAATACTTGACAATTTCAAAAACCTTTTCCAAGACGTTCTCTATTATTTAATAGATGAAAAGGGTAGAATTTTGAATCCCGATCCATGTAATAACACTATTTTTAATGCATTCGATTTGAATTGGTGTTTTCTACATCACAATTCTTGCGAGAAGACATTCTCAATAATTAGCCTTGGACAGCTTTTTTATGAAAATGGATCTATATACAAATATAGATCACACATCAAATCGGGACAAATTGTAACCGTTCATGGTGACTCCTTAGTAATCAGATCGGCCAAGCCCCATTTGGCCACTCCAGGAGCAACCATTCATGGCCATTATGGAGAAATAATTTACGAAGGAGATACATTAGTTACATTTATATACGAAAAATCGAGATCGGGTGATATAACGCAAGGTCTTCCAAAAGTAGAACAGGTGTTGGAAGTTCGTTCGATTGATTCAATATCGATGAATTTAGAAAAGAGGGTTGAGGGTTGGAATGAAAATATAACCAAAATTCTTGGAATTCCTTGGGGATTTTTAATTGGCGCTGAGTTAACCATAGCGCAAAGTCGTATCTCTTTGGTTAATAAGATTCAAAAGGTTTATCGATCCCAGGGGGTGCAGATCCATAATAGGCATATAGAGATTATTGTACGCCAAATAACATCAAAAGTTTTGGTTTCAGAAGATGGAATGTCAAATGCTTTTTCACCCGGAGAACTAATCGGGTTGTTGCGAGCAGAGCGGACAGGGCGCGCTTTGGAAGAAACAATCTGTTACCGAGCAATCTTATTGGGATTAACGAGGGCATCTTTGAATACTCAAAGTTTCATATCCGAAGCGAGTTTTCAAGAAACCGCACGAGTTTTAGCAAAAGCTGCTCTGCGGGGTCGTATTGATTGGTTGAAAGGTCTGAAAGAGAATGTTGTTCTGGGTGGGATGATACCCGTTGGTACCGGATTCAAAGGAATTGTCCGCCGCTCAAGGCAACACAACAACATTTCTTTGGAAAAAAAAAGGAATAATTTGGTTAAGGGGGAAATAAGCAATATTTTGTTTCACCACAGAGAGTTTTTTAGTTCTTGCATATCCAAAAACAAAAAGAAATTTTCATGATACAACACATAAGAGAAATTTTTGACAGGAATTCAAAATTTCGAAAAGCGGACTTATTCGTTTCTTTTAACTAATTCGAATTGAACCAGTCGTTTGATTTGGTATTAAAGATAATACCAAATGGAAAGATATTCCCCGTTTTATTTTGGCCTGGGCCGTTGATGCACGGTCTATTTACGGGAGAAAGTTCCTTCGGAACAATTATTGATTTTCAGGGTACTTTGAAAAAAAGAAAATGTGGGGAGAAATGACAAAAAAATATTGGAACATCCATTTAGAAGAGATGATGGAAGCGGGAGTTCATTTCGGTCATGGTACTAGGAAATGGAATCCTAGAATGGCACCTTACATCTCTGCAAAGCGTAAAGGTATTCATATTACAAATCTTACTAGAACTGCTCGTTTTTTATCAGAAACCTGTGATTTAGTTTTTGACGCAGCAAGTAGGGGAAAGCACTTTTTAATAGTTGGTACAAAAAGTAAGGCTGCGGATTCAGTAGCATTAGCTGCAATAAGGGCTCGCTGTCATTATGTTAATAAAAAATGGCTCGGTGGTATGTCAACGAATTGGTCCACTACAGAAACGAGACTTCATAAGTTCAGGGATTTGAGAGCGGAACAAAGGGCGGGGAAACTCAACTGTCTACCGAAAAGAGATGCTGCAATGTTGAAGAGAAAATTATCTCATTTGCAAACATATCTGGGTGGAATCAAGTATATGACGGGGTTGCCTGATATTGTAATAATCGTTGATCAGCATGAAGAATATACGGCTCTTCGGGAATGTATCACTTTAGGGATTCCGACGATTTGTTTAATCGATACAAATTGTGACCCAGATCTGGCAGATATTTCGATTCCAGCTAATGACGACGCTATCGCTTCAATCCGCTTGATTCTTAACAAATTAGTATCTGCACTTTGTGAGGGCCATTCTAGCTATATAAGAAACCGTTGATTAATAATAAGATAAGTCAATAAACTTTTGGAACTCAATAGATTGATTCATTGAATCGGTTACTATATCCTGAATCGCAAAAAAGAGATAAAAATTTCTGGGGATATTATGTGATTCTTTGGTATTGGTATGCAAAATCGATGATGCTAGGCGAAGCGAGAAAGAGAAGAGATGAGAGAAGAGATGTTTGAATCAAAATAATTCTTTTAAAAGTTCTATTTCTGTCACAGGGGGTAATATGAATGTTCTACCATGTTCCATCAACACACTAAAGGGGCTGTACGATATATCTGGTGTGGAAGTAGGTCAACACCTCTATTGGCAAATAGGGGGTTTCCAAGTTCATGGCCAAGTACTTATCACTTCTTGGGTCGTAATTGCTATCTTATTAGGTTCAGTCACTATAGCGGTTCGAAATCCACAAACAATTCCAACCAATAGCCAGAATTTCTTCGAATATGTTCTCGAATTCATTCGAGATTTGAGCAAAACTCAGATTGGAGAAGATTATGGCCCTTGGGTTCCCTTTATTGGAACTATGTTTCTATTCATTTTTGTTTCGAACTGGTCGGGTGCTCTTTTACCTTGGAAAATCATACAGTTGCCTCACGGAGAGTTAGCTGCACCCACGAATGATATAAATACTACTGTTGCTTTAGCTTTACCCACGTCAGTGGCATATTTCTATGCGGGTCTTACAAAAAAAGGATTGGGTTATTTTAGTAAATACATTCAACCAACCCCAATACTTTTACCAATTAACGTCCTAGAAGATTTCACTAAGCCTTTATCACTTAGTTTTCGACTTTTTGGGAATATATTGGCTGATGAATTAGTAGTTGTTGTTCTTGTTTCTTTAGTACCTTCAGTAGTTCCCATACCTGTCATGTTTCTTGGATTATTCACAAGCGGAATTCAAGCTCTTATTTTTGCAACTTTAGCTGCGGCTTATATAGGCGAATCCATGGAGGGTCATCATTAACTAGCTTCCCAAAAGTTTCTTTTTGTTTTGGAAAAAAAGCTTATTCCAAAACTCAAGCGTGACTCAAGATAATCTAATGAAGGAATTTATATATAAAAATAGGTATAAAAATCGGATAGATACGATCTATAGAGCAGGAACAAGAAAGATATACGATATTGGGGAATTGTAAAAAAAGGAAAGAGATCAAAAAGATCTTTTTCCTAACCCCCCCTTTGGTATATTTCGATCATATCTTTCCACTCTAATCTAATAAATATTCTTTTTCCAGATTTGCCGAGTCAATTACGATATTAGGATTCATATAATATAAATTTTTATATTATTTTTTTCTTTTCCAACATGTGTTTATAAACAAAGACAACGTTCTTTCCATAGAAGGGAACATTCCTTTTTCAATTGAATTCAACGATTGACCAAAATGGTCTGCAATTGGATAAGAAAATCTTGATATAGAACCATTCAATTCTAGCTAGGCTAATGACCCCACCCATTCGTTTATATTTTTGCGGGATTGTAATTGTGTGATAATTATAAAGAAAAGGAAGAGAAGAGTTTACAAACAAAGAAGATTTCAAAAAAAGTTGATTAGAGGGATTTCGTTGGGTATATGTAATGTCTATAAGCATAAGCCAATTCCTATGGCAGTTTCGAAGAATGTTTTAAGACTAGATAGAATCCGACTCAATCGAACGAGCGGTTTACGTTATGGAAGAAACAAATGTATATGTAATATTAGAAATTCATTAGTTAGATACGGACTGCCCATAAACAGATGAATCCGTCTATCGGAAGTCTTTCTATTTGATCTCTGACTGTGTATTTTTATAATAAATAGATGAAGTCAAGCATATAGAAGAGAACGAACAAAAAAAAAGTAAAATAAAAAGTCGAATGAAAGGGTGTTTTGGAATAAAGAAACCGAAGAACCGGAACCATATGGATTTCAAAAGAAAGACTACATTAGATAGTGGGAACTATAAACAAACAAGATGCCGAAGCAGTTCTGCTGATTCAGAAATAGCATCATTTTCGTTTTGAGTTCTTAGTTACCTCTACTTGTTTGTTTTTGCTGGGTTAGGTCTTAATGATGAAATCAAATGGGAGGCGATAATTCATTGGTTGATTGTATCATTAACCATTTCTTTTTTTGTACGAGGAATCAAATTTACCATGAATCAACTAATTTCTGCCGCTTCTGTTATTGCTGCCGGATTGGCAGTAGGGCTTGCTTCCATTGGACCTGGAGTCGGTCAAGGTACTGCTGCGGGCCAAGCTGTAGAAGGTATCGCGAGACAACCAGAAGCAGAAGGTAAAATACGAGGTACTTTATTGCTTAGTCTGGCTTTTATGGAAGCTTTAACAATTTATGGACTGGTTGTGGCATTAGCCCTTTTATTTGCAAATCCTTTTGTTTAATCCTAGAAATTGGAAAATAAAAATACGTATTTCATTTTAGTATTTTATTGCCATGTACTTGAACCCCCGCTTTTCGCATTATACCGACGCTTTACCCCTAAAATTAATTAATCGAATTCTTTTTTCTATTTATTCGTTGGGACAATCACCCTAACCCTAGAGGTAGGGGAAGGGCTAGCTTGAGTATAAGGAATTAGAGGATCCACCCGCTTTTGCCCCCCCCTAGTGAATTTATTTAATAGAAAATAGAAAATTCTTTCTTTTTTTTATTATTTAATTTAATAAGAAGCATTGTAACAAATGAGGTCTTTCGCGATTTCCGTGTGGCTAGAAAGGCAATAAGTATCTTATTTTTTCATTGAAATCTTCATTATTATATTAATATGAATAAAATTATTCATATTAATGAATATGAAACTATTCGTATCATAACGAATAGATGAAAAAGAAAATCAATCTATTTATTAAATAAGGAAATTCAGAAAAAAAAAAAAAGAAATCAATCCAAACAGTGGCGGCGAACTTATACAGAACTCTGTTCGATTTTGTTAGTTCTATTTATAAGAGGAGAGCATATGAAAAATGTAACCGATTCTTTCGTTTCCTTAGGTCACTGGCCATGCGCCGGGAGTTTCGGGTTTAATACCGATATTTTAGCAACAAATCCAATAAATCTAAGTGTAGTGCTTGGTGTATTGATCTTTTTTGGAAAGGGAGTGTGTGCGAGTTGTTTATTTCAAAAAAAAAGGCTGGATCGAACCAGCTGCACTTTTTTTTATAGGAGGGGGGGGGTGTACAATCTCGACGAATTACTTCTGAATAAATTAAGAAATCATATGTAAGAACTATAGCATTTCGTGACTTTTTTATTGGTAAATCCACTTTGACTCTCTTCTCTATAAACCAATAATGTAGTATCATTAACATGGTTAAAGCAAAACCGTTTGAAGTCAAGACACAGCGTGGTACTCTTTCTACCACTACGTTAGTAGGAGTTAGTAGGAGACGGCTTCAAAAAAGTTGTCAATTTATCTGATATAGAACACTCATATCAATAAAGTGATTTAAACTGAACTATTTACTGGAAAAGGGAAATGGGTGAGACACCTGCCCGTTTAAACAATGCTGAATCGGCAACCTATATTATAGTTATTATGTATATAAAGCGAAAGTATCAATAAAATAAGAAAAATTTTTTGGATTTGAAGAAAAAAGACAAAAAAAGAAACAACTTTGCTGGCAATTACAAAATTTTGTTTGGTCGGAAGAACCCTCAGAATATCCTGATCTTGTTTCCGTTTCACTATCTTGGAATACGAACAGAGAGGAAAGGGTAGGCTCATTACATGAAAAGATATAGGAACGCCCTATAAGTAACTGAGCGTGAGAGCCAAATGAATCGAAAGATTCATGTTTGGTTCGGGAAGAGATCATGAAGGTTGTGAAATAAATAGGACGGAAATCTACTTTCATTAAGTGATTTATTAGATAATCGAAAACAGAGGATCTTGAGCACTATTCGAAATTCAGAAGAACTACGTGGAGCAGCCGTTGAACAGCTCGAAAAAGCCCGAACTCGCTTGCGGAAAGTAGAAATCGAGGCAGATGAGTTTCGAGTGAATGGGTACTCTGAGATAGAACGCGAAAAATCAAATTTGATTAATGCTGCTTCTGAGAATTTGGAACGATTAGAAAATTATAAAAATGAAACCATTCATTTTGAACAACAAAAAGCAATTAATCAGGTCCGACAACGA